GCCATCGTAGCTTAAGTCTTAAAGCATAACACTGAAGATGTTATTATGAACCCTAGAAAATTCCGAAGGCACAAAGGCTTGGTCCTAGCTTTACTATTGTTTATAACCAAACTTACACATGCAAGCATCCGCACCCCCGTGAGAATGCCCTTAACCCTCTTATGAGATCAAGGAGCTGGTATCAGGCACATATAATTGCCCACAACACCTTGCTTAGCCACACCCCCAAGGGAATTCAGCAGTGATAAACATTAAGCCATAAGTGTAAACTTGACTTAGTTAAGGTTTTTAGAGCCGGTAAAACTCGTGCCAGCCACCGCGGTTATACGAGAGGCTCAAGATAATAGAAGTCGGCGTAAAGAGTGGTTAAGTACTAAATAACTAAAGTTAAACATCTTCCAGGCTGTTATACGCACCCGAAGATATGAAACTCATTTACGAAAGTGACTTTATATAACTGAACCCACGAAAGCTATGAAACAAACTGGGATTAGATACCCCACTATGCATAGTCTTAAACAAAAGTATTTTAATTACATCATACTCGCCAGGGTACTACGAGCTTTAGCTTAAAACCCAAAGGACTTGGCGGTGCTTTACACCCACCTAGAGGAGCCTGTTCTATAACTGATAACCCCCGTTAAACCTCACCCTATTTTGCTTAATCAATTTATATACCGCCGTCGTCAGCTTACCTTGTGAAAGAACAACAGTGAGCAGAACTAGTAATAACCCAAAACGTCAGGTCGAGGTGTAGTTTATAATAGGGGAAGAAATGGGCTACACTCATTTACTAATGAATACGGATGGTATATTGAAACATAAACCTAAAGGAGGATTTAGCAGTAAGAAGAAAATAGAGTGTTCATCTGAAATTGGCTCTAAAGCGCGCACACACCGCCCGTCACTCTCCCCAATAATATAACTTCAATTAATTAAAACCTTCATAAAATACAAGGGGAGGCAAGTCGTAACATGGTAAGTGTACCGGAAGGTGTGCTTGGAATACCAGAGCATAGCTGAAGTAGTTAAAGCATCTCACTTACACCGAGAAGTTGTTCTTGCAAATAGAACTGCTCTGATACCAATATGCTAGCTCACACACTAAATTCAAATAAAAAATAGAAATAACCCCTAACACCCTAAAAAACAATACTAAAACATTTTATAACCTAAGTAAGGGAGACTGAAAAGGAATTATGAAGCTACAAGACTAGTACCGTAAGGGAAAGCTGAAAAAGAAGTTAAACAAGTAATTTAAGTAAATAATAGCAAAGATTAAATCTTGTACCTTTTGCATCATGGTTTAACAAGATACCTCAAGCAAAGAGACCTTTAGTTTGCTACCCCGAAACTAAGCGAGCTACTCCGAGACAGTCAGTACAAATGGACAAATCCGTACCTGTGGCAAAAGGTTGGAATGAGCTCCGAGTAGAGGTGACAAGCCAAACGAGCTTGGTTATAGCTGGTTGCCTGAGAGATGAATATAAGTTCAGCCCATATTATACCCTAAAACTCATACAAATTAAAATAAATAGATTTAGTTAACAATATATATGGAGTTAGTCAAAAGGGGTACAGCTCTTTTGACATAGGACACAACCTTAAATGGAGGTTAAAGATCAAAAATAATAAAGTACACGAATGCCTCTGTGGGCCTGAAAGCAGCCATCAGAACAGAAAGCGTTAAAGCTCAAGCACTAATTAAACTTTTAATCCAGATAAATATTCTAAAACCCCTAAATTCATCAGGCCTTTTCATAACAAATGAAAGTGATAATGTTAATATGAGTAATAAGAGAAGTTAAAGATTCTCTCCTTTAGCAAAAGTGTGCCTCGGATCGAACTAACACCGAGATTTAATGATCCCTATTACCAGAGGGAAATGTTGTAAAAAGAAATAACAAGGAAAAACAACAATTAAAATCATCAACCCCACACTGGATTGCTAACCAGGATAAACTAAAAGGGTGAGAAGGAACTCGGCAAACATAATACTAGCCTCGCCTGTTTACCAAAAACACCGCCTCTTGCATAACATAATGAATAAGAGGTCCCGCCTGCCCTGTGACTATAAGTTTAACGGCCGCGGTATTTTGACCGTGCAAAGGTAGCGCAATCACTTGTCTTTTAAATAGAGACCTGTATGAATGGCATAACGAGGGCTAAACTGTCTCCTCACCCCAGTTAATGAAATTGATCTTTCCGTGCAGAAGCGGGAATTAACACATAAGACGAGAAGACCCTGTGGAGCTTTAGATAAATAAATGAATTTATTAAACTATTAACACCAAATAAAAGGTAGTTAAAACAATAACCTCATTTTAAATCTTTAGTTGGGGCGACCGCGGAGTAAAACAAAACCTCCGTGAGGACTGAGGTGAAAACCTTATACCTAAGAATGTCATTTCTAAGTGCCAGAATATCTGACCCGTAGATCCGGCAATAGCCGATTAACGAACCTAGTTACCCCAGGGATAACAGCGCAATCCTCTTTAAGAGTCCCTATCGACAAGGGGGTTTACGACCTCGATGTTGGATCAGGACATCCTAATGGTGTAGCCGCTATTAAGGGTTCGTTTGTTCAACGATTAAAGTCCTACGTGATCTGAGTTCAGACCGGAGTAATCCAGGTCAGTTTCTATCTATGTATGTGGCCTTCTTCAGTACGAAAGGACCAAGAAGGATGGGCCTATGTTTTAAAGCAAGCCCACTTTTTAACCCTTGAAAAAATATTAAAGGTTAAAACAACACAAAAAAAACTTGAATATAACTACATGTTAAGGTGGCAGAATCCGGTTATTGCAAAAGACCTAAGCCCTTTGAACAGAGGTTCAAATCCTCTCCTCAACTATGACTACCATAATTGTAACACAAATTATCAACCCATTAATATACATCGTCCCTGTACTACTAGCAGTCGCCTTTTTAACTTTACTAGAACGAAAAGTGCTAGGTTATATACAACACCGAAAAGGGCCTAATATTGTAGGACCTTTTGGCTTACTTCAACCAATCGCAGACGGAGTAAAACTCTTTATTAAAGAACCAGTTAAACCCTCCACATCCTCCCCAATTTTGTTCCTAGCCACCCCCATACTAGCACTAACACTAGCCCTTATACTGTGAGCCCCGTTACCTATGCCCCACCCCGTTGTTAATATTAACTTAGGTATACTACTCATCCTAGCACTGTCAAGCCTTGCAGTTTACTCAATCCTAGGATCAGGCTGAGCATCAAACTCAAAGTACGCACTAATCGGAGCATTACGAGCCGTAGCCCAAACCATTTCGTACGAAGTAAGCTTAGGACTAATCCTGTTAGCACTAATTATCTTCACTGGCAACTTCACGCTACAATCATTTGGTATTACACAAGAAAGCCTATGACTTATCATCCCCACATGGCCCCTAACAGCAATATGGTATATTTCTACGCTAGCTGAAACAAATCGAGCACCATTTGATCTAACAGAAGGAGAGTCAGAACTTGTTTCGGGTTTCAATGTTGAATACGCAGGGGGACCTTTTGCATTATTTTTCCTTGCAGAATATGCTAACATTTTACTAATAAACACCCTATCAACTATCCTATTCTTAGGAGCACATCACATCCCCTCATTATCAGAACTTACAACAACAAATCTTATAATAAAAGCAACTCTACTGTCAGTAGTATTCTTATGAGTTCGAGCCTCATACCCGCGATTCCGATATGACCAACTAATACACCTTATTTGAAAAAACTTCCTACCCCTAACCTTAGCTCTAATTATTTGACACTTATCAACACCTCTTGCACTAGCAGGGCTCCCCCCACATATATAAAGGAATTATGCCTGAGTACTAAAGGACCACTTTGATAGAGTGCTTTACGGGGGTTAGAATCCCCCTAATTCCTTAGAAAGAGAGGATTTGAACCCCACTTAAGAGATCAAAACTCTTAGTGCTTCCTACTACACCACTTCCTAAAGTAAAGTCAGCTAAATTAAGCTTTTGGGCCCATACCCCAAAAATGTAGGTTAAAACCCTCCCTTTACTAATGAACCCTTATATTATATCAATCTTTCTTCTAGGCCTAGGCCTAGGCACTACAATCACATTCATAAGCTCACACTGACTACTAGCATGAATAGGCCTAGAAATCAACACACTCGCGATTATCCCCCTAATAGCGCAGCACCATCACCCCCGATCTGTAGAAGCCTCTACAAAATACTTTCTCACTCAAGCTACGGCTGCAGCAATAATCCTATTTGCTAGCTCTACTAATGCATGAATTACAGGACAATGAGGTATTAATGAACTATCCCACCCAGTACCTCTAACTATTATAATACTAGGCCTAGCCTTAAAAATCGGTATAGCACCCCTTCACACTTGGCTTCCTGAAGTACTTCAAGGCCTCGACCTTACCACAGGGTTGATTATATCCACATGACAAAAACTGGCCCCACTATCCTTACTAATACAAATAAACCTTGATAATCCCGTAATAATCACAATAGCAATTATATCAACAATAGTGGGAGGCTGAGGGGGCCTAAACCAAACACAATTGCGAAAAATCTTAGCCTACTCATCAATTGCCCACATTGGGTGAATAATTCTCGTTTTACAATTCTCACCTTCACTAACACTCTTAACCCTTGCAATTTATATCTTTATAACACTCTCTATCTTTAGTCTATTTAAAGTAAACAAAACAACTTCGATCAACGCACTAGCTACATCATGATCAAAATCCCCCACAATCACCGCACTGGCTCCCTTAATCCTCCTATCACTAGGGGGCTTACCACCGCTTACAGGGTTTGGCCCAAAATGAATAATCCTATCCGAGCTAACAAAGCAAGAACTAAATACAATTGCAACAATTACAGCACTATCTGCTTTACTAAGCCTTTACTTCTACCTGCGACTCTCCTATGCTATAACATTAACCCTCTCGCCTAACACCACCCCCACGACCAACCAGTGACGGTATAACACCAAACAACCTACTTTCCACCTGTCTATCTCGACGATCTTATCATTAATGCTACTCCCGCTCCTACCTAGTATGGTAGCTATAATCAACTAAGAGTTTAGGTTAATAAAAGACCTAAGGCCTTCAAAGCCTTAAGTAGAAGTGAAAATCCTCTAACCCTTGATAAGACTTGCGGGAAATTAACCCACATCTACTGTATGCAAAACAGACACTTTAATTAAGCTAAAGCCTTACTAGATGGGAAGGCCTCGATCCTACAATTTCCTAGTTAACAGCTAGACACTCCAACCAGCGAGCATCCATCTACTTTCCCCCCGCCTTAAGGGCGGGAAGGCGGGGGGAAAGCCCCGGCAAAAATTAATTGGCCACTTAAGATTTGCAATCTTATATGTATAACACCTCAAGGCTTGGTATGAAGAGGGCTCAAACCTCTGTATGTGGGATTACAATCCACCGCTTACTCAGCCATCCTACCTGTGGCAATCACACGATGATTTTTCTCAACTAATCACAAAGACATCGGCACCCTGTACTTAGTATTTGGTGCTTGAGCCGGAATAGTAGGTACTGCACTCAGCCTCTTAATCCGAGCAGAACTAAGTCAACCAGGAGCTTTACTAGGGGACGATCAGATCTATAATGTTATCGTAACTGCTCATGCTTTTGTAATAATTTTTTTTATAGTCATACCCATTATAATTGGGGGTTTTGGTAACTGATTAATCCCGTTAATAATTGGGGCGCCCGATATGGCCTTCCCTCGAATAAATAACATAAGTTTTTGATTACTCCCACCCTCTTTCCTTCTCCTCCTCGCTTCGTCAGGAGTAGAAGCTGGGGCAGGTACAGGTTGAACTGTCTACCCCCCACTAGCAGGCAATTTGGCACACGCCGGAGCCTCTGTAGACTTAACAATCTTTTCTCTTCACCTAGCGGGGGTCTCATCAATTCTAGGAGCTATTAACTTTATTACAACTATTATTAATATAAAACCCCCGTCAATTTCACAATATCAAACACCATTGTTTGTATGAGCAGTTTTAGTAACCGCAGTTCTACTCCTGTTATCCCTACCTGTTCTGGCAGCCGGTATTACTATACTTCTTACAGATCGAAATTTAAATACAACATTTTTCGATCCTTCCGGAGGGGGGGACCCTATCCTGTACCAACACTTATTCTGATTCTTTGGACACCCCGAAGTATACATCCTCATCCTTCCAGGTTTTGGCATAATCTCTCATATTGTAGCTTACTACTCTGGCAAAAAAGAACCTTTTGGCTATATGGGTATAGTGTGAGCGATAATAGCAATCGGACTTTTAGGGTTTATTGTTTGAGCCCATCATATGTTCACAGTAGGAATAGATGTAGATACCCGAGCATACTTTACCTCGGCTACCATAATTATCGCCATCCCCACAGGTGTAAAAGTATTCAGCTGACTGGCCACACTTCACGGGGGCTCTATTAAATGAGAGACCCCCCTACTATGAGCCCTGGGCTTTATTTTCTTATTCACTGTTGGGGGATTAACAGGTATCGTATTAGCAAACTCCTCCTTAGATATTGTTTTGCATGACACTTATTACGTAGTCGCCCATTTCCACTACGTTCTTTCAATAGGTGCTGTATTTGCGATCATAGCAGGATTTGTACACTGATTCCCCTTATTCACAGGCTATACACTTCACAGCTCTTGAACCAAAATTCACTTCGGTGTAATATTTGCGGGTGTAAATCTAACATTCTTCCCCCAACACTTCTTAGGGCTAGCTGGTATACCCCGACGGTACTCTGATTACCCAGATGCATACTCATTATGAAATACTGTCTCTTCTATTGGATCACTCGTATCTCTAGTCGCCGTAATTATATTCTTATTCATTATTTGAGAAGCATTTGCTGCTAAACGAGAAGTATTAATAGTTGAATTAGCCTCAACAAACATTGAATGACTACACGGATGTCCCCCACCATACCACACATTTGAGGAACCTGCTTTTGTTCAAGTACAAACAAATAACTAAACGAGAAAGGAGGGAATTGAACCCCCATAAAATGGTTTCAAGCCATCCACAAAGCCGTTCTGTCACTTTCTTTATACAACTAACCAAAGATATTAGTAAAATATTATACTGCTTTGTCAAGGCAGAGTTGTTGGTTAAACCCCTACATATCTTAAATAATGGCTTATCCCTCACAACTAGGTTTTCAAGACGCAGCATCACCTGTAATAGAAGAATTACTTCATTTTCACGATCATGCATTAATAATTGTATTCCTGATTAGCACTTTGGTGCTCTATATTATTGTAGCAATGGTCACTACAAAACTAACAAACAAGTTCTTATTGGACTCACAAGAAATTGAAATTATTTGAACTGTTCTCCCTGCAATTATTCTAATCCTAATCGCCCTCCCGTCTCTACGAATCCTTTACCTCATAGATGAAGTTAATGACCCCCACCTTACAATCAAAGCAGTTGGCCATCAATGATACTGAAGCTATGAATACACTGATTACGAAGATTTAGCATTTGATTCGTATATAATCCCAACCCAAGACCTCACACCAGGTCAATTCCGGTTACTAGAAGCAGATCATCGTATAGTAATCCCAGTTGAGTCACCAATTCGAGTACTAGTATCTGCAGAAGATGTACTTCATTCATGAGCAGTCCCCTCTTTAGGGGTTAAAATAGACGCAGTACCAGGGCGACTTAATCAAACAGCTTTTATCACATCACGACCAGGAGTGTTTTACGGACAATGTTCAGAAATCTGTGGTGCCAACCACAGCTTCATACCTATCGTAGTAGAAGCAGTGCCATTACAACAATTTGAAAACTGATCATCTCTTATACTTGAAGATGCCTCGCTAAGAAGCTAAATAGGACCTCAGCGTTAGCCTTTTAAGCTAAAAATTGGTGACTCCCGACCACCCTTAACGACATGCCTCAATTAAATCCCGCACCTTGATTAATAATTTTACTATTTACATGATTAGTCTTTACTACTATCATCCCCCCCAAAGTAATAGCACACAAGTACCCAAACGAACCAAATGTTTTAAGCACTAAAACATTAGAAACAACCCCTTGAAACTGACAATGACATTAAGCTTTTTTGACCAATTTATAAGTCCCGTATTTTTAGGTATTCCATTAATGGCTTTAGCTATTTTAATCCCCTGAATCATATTCCCAACCCCCTCTTCTCGTTGAATAAACAACCGCGTACTTACCCTACAAAACTGATTCATTAATCTGTTTACAAAACAACTTCTCCTCCCCCTAAGCACCGCGGGTCACAAATGAGCATTAATCCTCGCCTCATTAATAATCTTTTTAATTTCCCTAAATATATTAGGGTTACTCCCCTACACCTTCACCCCCACAACCCAATTATCCTTAAACATGGGACTAGCCGTACCCCTATGACTAGCAACTGTTATTATCGGGATACGAAACCAACCCACACACTCCCTAGGCCACTTATTACCAGAAGGCACACCTGTATTATTAATCCCCGTACTTATTATTATTGAAACAATTAGCCTGTTTATTCGACCCATCGCTCTAGGCGTTCGACTAACAGCAAATCTAACTGCAGGGCATCTACTAATTCAACTTATCGCAACGGCAGCATTTGTCCTCATACCCTTAATACCCACGGTAGCACTACTAACAACAATTTTATTATTTCTACTTACATTGTTAGAAGTAGCCGTTGCTATAATCCAAGCCTATGTATTTGTTCTACTACTAAGTCTTTACCTACAAGAAAACGTCTAATGGCCCATCAAGCACATGCATACCACATAGTAGACCCAAGCCCCTGACCCCTTACAGGTGCAATCGCAGCCCTTTTAATAACTTCAGGGTTAGCTATTTGATTCCACTTTAACTCAACTATTTTAATAACAATTGGGTTAATCTTACTGCTTTTAACAATAATCCAATGATGACGTGATATTATCCGAGAGGGGACATTTCAAGGACACCACACCCCGCCTGTTCAAAAAGGATTACGATATGGTATAATCCTATTTATTACCTCAGAAGTCTTCTTTTTTCTAGGGTTCTTCTGAGCTTTCTACCACTCTAGCCTAGCCCCAACCCCAGAGTTAGGCGGTTGCTGACCCCCATCTGGAGTCATCACTCTAGATCCCTTCGAAGTACCCCTTCTTAACACAGCAGTCCTACTTGCCTCTGGTGTCACAGTAACTTGAGCCCACCATAGTATTATAGAAGGCGAACGAAAACAAGCTATCCACTCACTCACCTTGACCATTATCCTGGGCTTCTACTTCACATTCCTTCAAGCAATAGAATATTACGAAGCTCCTTTTACAATTGCTGATGGCGTCTACGGATCGACATTCTTTGTGGCGACAGGATTCCACGGACTACATGTTATCATTGGGTCAACATTCCTAGCAGTTTGCTTAATTCGACAAATTCAATATCACTTCACATCACAACACCACTTTGGGTTTGAAGCTGCCGCATGATACTGACATTTTGTTGATGTTGTATGATTATTCCTTTATGTCTCAATTTATTGATGAGGATCTTATCTTTTTAGTACTAAAAAGTATAAGTGACTTCCAATCACCTGGTCTTGGTTAAAATCCAAGAAAAGATAATGAACTTGTTAATCACAACCCTGTTAATTACAACCGCCCTTTCTGTCTTATTGGCCTTAGTCTCATTCTGGCTTCCTCAAATAAACCCTGATGTAGAAAAATTGTCACCATATGAGTGCGGTTTCGACCCGCTAGGATCAGCCCGACTTCCATTCTCACTTCGATTTTTTCTAATTGCAATCTTATTCCTTCTATTTGACCTAGAAATTGCACTTCTCCTCCCACTTCCATGAGGCATACAACTGATATCCCCCTCCTACACATTTATATGAGCATCTTCAGTAGTTGTTCTATTAACACTAGGATTAATTTACGAGTGAATCCAAGGTGGCTTAGAATGAGCTGAATAAACGATTAGTATAATTAAAACACTTGATTTCGGCTCAAAAGCACGTGGTTAAAGTCCACGATCGTTTCATGACACCTGTACACTTTGCCTTCTCAACAACATTCATCCTCGGACTCATAGGACTGACTTTTCACCGAAACCACCTACTCTCCGCCCTCCTGTGCTTAGAAGGGATAATACTATCACTATATGTCGCCCTATCTTTATGAACACTGCAATTGAACTCAATCAACTTTTCCCCCACCCCCATACTAATACTTGCTTTTTCAGCATGTGAAGCAAGTGCTGGACTAGCCCTACTAGTAGCAACATCTCGCACACACGGAACAGACCGCCTCCAAGCCCTGAATATTTTACAATGTTAAAAATCCTTATCCCAACAATCATACTTATCCCAACGACATGACTCACCCCTAAAAAATGACTGTGGCCCTCCACACTAACACACAGTCTTATTATTGCTTTATTTACTTTAAATTGACTTACTTGACCTTCTGAGACTGCCTGATCAAATTTTAATGGATTTATAGCCACTGACCCATTATCAACCCCCTTATTGATCCTCACATGTTGACTCCTTCCACTAATAATCCTTGCTAGCCAGAATCACACAACTAATGATCCTCTTAATCGACAACGAATATATATTTCCCTACTTACATCCTTGCAAGTATTCCTTATCCTAGCATTTAGTGCTACAGAATTAATTATATTCTATGTAATATTTGAAGCCACACTAATCCCAACCCTATTAATCATTACCCGGTGAGGCAATCAAACAGAACGCTTAAATGCAGGAACCTATTTCCTATTCTACACCCTGGCAGGGTCCCTCCCCCTACTTGTGGCACTACTAATGCTTCAAAACAAAACAGGCTCCCTATCAATATTAACCCTACAATTCTCCTGCCCATTAAATCTTACTTACCTGAGCGATAAAATATGATGAGCAGGTTGTTTATTAGCCTTTCTTGTAAAAATACCCCTTTACGGAGTTCACTTATGACTACCTAAAGCTCACGTTGAAGCACCAATTGCAGGATCCATAATCCTTGCTGCTGTACTACTAAAATTAGGAGGCTATGGCATAATACGCCTAATAAACATCTTAGAGCCTTTATCCAAACAACTAAGCTACCCTTTTATAATTTTAGCCTTATGGGGGGTTATCATAACTGGCCTGATCTGCTTACGACAGAATGATTTAAAATCCCTCATCGCCTACTCTTCGGTCAGCCACATGGGGCTTGTTACAACAGGCATCCTTATTCAAACCCCCTGAGGTTTCACCGGAGCATTAGTATTAATAATTGCACATGGACTCACCTCATCCGCATTATTCTGCTTAGCAAATACAAATTACGAACGAACTCATAGCCGAACCATAGTATTAGCGCGCGGCCTTCAAATGGCCCTACCCCTAATAGCTACATGATGATTTACTGCTAGTCTAGCAAACATAGCTCTACCACCCCTGCCTAATCTGATAGGAGAATTAATAATCATCTCATCCCTATTCAACTGATCGCCCTGGACTTTAGTTCTCACAGGCCTTGGTACACTAATTACTGCAGCATATTCATTATATTTATTTCTTACAACCCAACGAGGCCCTCTAACAAACCACCTACTTCACATAGAACCTTCTCATTCCCGAGAACATTTAATTATAACACTTCACCTCACCCCACTAATCCTCCTAATCTTAAAGCCTGAATTACTATGAGGTTGAATTTTCTGTAGGTATAGTTCAAAAAGAACATTAGATTGTGATTCTAAAAATAAAGGTTAAAGTCCTTTTATCCACCGAGAGAGGTCCGAAGACAACATAAACTGCTAATTTTTGCCCCTTTGGTTTAACCCCAAAGCTCACTCGAAACTTCTGAAGGATATTAGTTAATCCATTGGTCTTAGGAACCAAAAACTCTTGGTGCAAATCCAAGCAGTAGTTATGCACTCCACCTCTTTAATAATATCCTCAAGTCTCCTGATTATCTTCACTTTTCTGATCATGCCCTTAATTTCAACAATAACAACAAAACCACAACCCTCAAGCTGATCCTCCACCTGGGTTAAAAATTCAGTTAAAATATCATTCATAATCAGCCTATTGCCATTGATCTTATTTATTAATGAGGGGTTAGAAACTATTATTACTACCTGATCTTGAATAAATACATCAACTTTTGATATTAATATTAGCTTCAAGTTCGACTTATACTCGGTAATTTTCACCCCCGTAGCCTTATACGTTACATGATCTATTCTAGAATTTGCATCCTGATATATACACTCCGACCCAATTATAAACCGATTCTTTAAATATCTCTTAATATTCTTAATCGCTATGCTAATCCTAGTAACTTCAAACAATATATTTCAACTATTTATCGGATGGGAAGGGGTTGGTATCATATCATTCCTTTTAATCGGGTGATGGTATGGACGGGCTGACGCTAACGTAGCCGCCATCCAAGCAGTTGTGTACAACCGAATTGGAGACATCGGGTTAATTTTATTTATAGCCTGAATTGCTATAAACCTAAATTCTTGAGAGATGGGCCAAATGTTTATACTAGCCGAAGATAAAAATCTTACTCTGCCACTACTAGGCCTGGTCCTAGCTGCAACGGGAAAATCGGCCCAATTTGGACTACACCCATGGCTGCCCTCAGCTATGGAGGGCCCCACTCCGGTATCCGCCCTACTTCACTCAAGCACAATAGTTGTCGCCGGGATTTTTTTACTAATTCGAATAAGCCCACTAATAGAAAATAATCCAGTTATTCTAACAACATGCCTTTGTCTTGGAGCATTAACCACCTTATTCACAGCTATTTGCGCTCTAACACAAAATGATATTAAAAAAATTGTAGCGTTTTCCACATCTAGCCAACTTGGTTTAATAATAGTCACAATTGGTCTTAATCAACCTCAACTAGCATTCCTCCATATCTGCACACACGCTTTCTTTAAAGCAATACTATTCTTATGCTCCGGATCACTAATTCATAGCCTAAACGATGAGCAAGACATCCGAAAAATAGGCGGGATACACCTACTTACCCCCTTCACCTCATCCTCACTAACCCTTGGTAGTCTGGCTCTAACAGGAACTCCTTTCCTAGCCGGATTTTTCTCAAAAGATGCTATTATTGAATCAATAAACACCTCATATTTAAACGCCTGAGCCCTCTTATTAACCCTGATTGCCACTTCATTTACGGCAGTTTATAGCCTACGAATTGTGTACTATGTCATCATAGGTCACCCACGATTTAACTCTTTATCACCAATTAATGAAAACAACAAATCGGTGATCAACCCTATCAAACGGTTAGCCTGAGGAAGCATTATCGCAGGTCTAATCATCACATCAAACATGACTCCTATGAAAAACCCAATTATAACTATACCCCTATATGCTAAAATAGCCGCCCTTATTGTAACAGTGATCGGGCTAATCACAGCCCTAGAAATAGCCCGTAATACATCAAAACAATTAAACATTATCCCAAAACAAATCCCCCACTCATTTTCTAATATACTAGGATTTTATCCATCTATTATTCACCGACTACCCATAAAGCTATCTCTTCAACTAGGACAAAACATTGCCTCTCAAACTATTGACATAACATGATTAGAAAAAATTGGCCCCAAAGCCACATCAACTTTAAACTTACCCCTGATTACAACTACAAGTAATGCCCAAAAAGGCATGGTTAAAACCTATTTAATACTATTTATTCTAACCTTTACCCTTACCATAGTATTACTTATTTAAACCACTCGAAGTGTACCACGAGCAAGACCACGTGTTAACTCCAACACAACAAATAAAGTTAACAAAAGGACCCAAGCACTAATAACCAAGACTCAACCTCCTGAAGAATACATTAAAGCCACCCCAGATATATCCCCCCGAAACAATGATAAACCAGATAATTCATCTACAGGAACCCATGAGCTCTCATACCATCCTCCATAAAAATAAAATAGAGCTAGAATCACCCCTACAAAATAAAGAGTCCCATAAATTGCGACTGATCAACTACCCCAACTCTCAGGATATGGCTCAGCAGCCAAAGCAGCAGAATATGCAAAAACAACCAATATTCCTCCTAAGTAAATTAAAAATAAAACTAAAGATAAAAAAGGTCCCCCGAAACTCGCTATAACTCCACATCCCATCCCAGCCACAACTACTAATCCCAAAGCAGCAAAATACGGCGAAGGATTAGAAGCTACTGCAATTAAACCAAAAATTAACCCCATTAATAACAAAAATATTAAATAAGTCATAATTTTTACCAGGATTTTAACCAGGACCAATGGCTTGAAAAACCACCGTTGTAATTCAACTATAAAAACCCTAATGGCCAACCTCCGAAAAACCCACCCGATTCTTAAAATCGCCAATAACGCCCTTGTAGACCTGCCTGCACCATCTAACATCTCTGTATGATGAAACTTTGGGTCCTTATTAGGACTGTGCTTAATAGCTCAAATCCTTACAGGACTATTTCTAGCAATACACTACACCTCAGACATTGCAACCGCTTTCTCTTCAGTAACACATATTTGCCGGGATGTAAACTACGGTTGACTAATTCGCAATATACATGCTAATGGAGCATCTTTCTTTTTTATCTGTATTTATCTGCACATTGCACGAGGACTTTACTATGGATCCTATTTATATAAAGAAACCTGAAATGTTGGAGTAGTACTTCTACTTCTTGTAATAGCCACCGCATTCGTAGGTTATGTCCTACCCTGGGGACAAATATCCTTCTGAGGAGCCACAGTTATTACCAACCTAATATCCGCTGTACCTTATGTTGGTAACGATTTAGTACAATGAGTCTGAGGGGGGTTTTCTGTAGATAATGCCACTCTAACCCGATTTTTCGCATTCCACTTCTTACTTCCATTCATTGTTGCAGCCGCATCTATAGTTCACCTACTCTTCCTCCATGAAACAGGGTCGAACAATCCTGCCGGAATTAACTCTGATGCAGACAAAGTCTCATTCCATCCCTACTTCTCATACAAAGACTTATTAGGATTCGCCGCCCTACTAATTATACTCACATCAATTGCCCTATTCACACCTAATATTCTTGGAGACCCTGACAACTTCACACCAGCCAACCCCCTAGTAACTCCACCCCATATTAAACCCGAATGATACTTTCTATTCGCTTATGCTATCCTACGATCAATTCCAAACAAGCTAGGAGGTGTATTAGCACTACTATTCTCAATCTTAGTATTGATACTCGTTCCAATTCTCCACACATCTAAACAGCGAGGACTCACTTTCCGACCCTTCGGCCAACTTATATTCTGAATACTAGTTGCAGACATAATGATTCTGACATGAATTGGAGGAATGCCCGTAGAACCCCCGTATATTCTAATTGGCCAACTAGCATCAGTTATTTATTTCCTTATCTTTCTAGCAGCTTTACCTGCATCAGGTTGAATGGAAAACAAAATCCTTAAATGAAATTGCATTTGTAGCTCAGTTCTAGAGCGCCGGTTTTGTAAACCGGAGGCCGGAGGTTAAACCCCTCCCCACTGCTCAGAAAAGGGAGAATCGAACTCCCACCGCCGGCTCCCAAAGCTGGTATTCTAAGTTAAAATATTTTCTGGTACATATATGAAATATTATGTATAATATATATATAGTGCATACTATTAATTCCCTAGAACATTATATGTATAAACACCATTAATTTATGTAAACCATAAAATAATAACACATAACTAAGACGGACATAAACCACAAAATTAAGAATACATTAAATATTTTTATGCTGAGAGATTTAAGACCTAACACTAAACTCATGAGTAATGATATACCAAGACTCCAAATATAGTCAACTTAAGTATTCTATGTAGTAAGAGCCTACCAATCAATCTATTTCTTAATGATAACGGTTCTTGATGGTCAGGAGCCCTAATTGAAGGGTTGTTACCTAAAAGGTGAATTATTCCTGGCATCTCCTCCTTTTTCAGGTCCATTAAGTTTATTAATCCGCACACTTTTATCGACGCTTACATTGACTAATGGTGTCAAACCTTCGACTCGTTACCCCCCAAGCCGAGCGTTCTCTCCACAGGGGCAGCTGGTATCTTTTTTTTTCTCCTTTCGTGAACATTTCAGAGTGCACACGGCCCTATGATAGAAGGTGGAACATTCGTTCCTTATTAAGTAATACTTAATGTAATGTTAGAATTGTATTACTTAAGAATCGCATATATCTCTTTCTAGAGCATAATAGATAACATATTCCCTATAAGTCTGCCCCCCCTTCTGTTTTAATCAAATAAACCCCCCAACCCCCCTAAGGCCCTAAGGTAACTAACAATCCTGCAAAACTAGTTTAAACAACGAAACCCAGAGATTATCAATCAACTAATAAATGCACAAAACGATGTGCAGTTTCGTATTTATATATTACCACTTTTAAAAAAATATATTGTATCACATCCATTTGTTATAACTAACCATGATAAAATACTAGAAG